ACTGCCCCGAGACCAAATAAGAACCTCTAAACCCCACAATAAGGAAGCCTCCAAAACAAGCAAAAGTATATAGACCCAACCACGGAACCCCTGACTTGGAAAGACAGAATACTCAAAAATATACTACCTACATAAAACCAAATAATAAAAACACACCCGCCTCCCGCGGCACCCCCGCACCACTACGTGTACCTATATACATATAGTACACTGCCATGCCTATAGTATATAACCCCCATAACTGTAATCCAGATACCCCAATCACTCATCCTAAAAACATCCACCCCAATCACTATCCTATAACTCAAAACTAACTTACATCACTCAAATAGCCAAAACGCAAAATACTGGTTGACCCAACGGCCTCCCCTAACACGAAAAATTAGGATGCTCTATAAAACACTAAACCAACCTATCTAAACAACAAATACCAAAAAAGCAACAAACCCAACCCCAGAAAAATGGCTTTAAAAGAAAAAAGAGGAAACTGAAAATCCAAAGCCCAACGACGAACAGACAACAACCCAAACAACCAACGCTCCCAACGAAATAAAGACAACAAAGAAAAATCAGTAAATCAAAGATAACCATCATACAACCACTTCACCACACCATGAGACATCATAAGATTAGCCAAATTAAAAAAACAACACTTCAAATCCAAAACAAACCCCAAATAACCTATAACCAAACCCAACAACCTAACAACAAGTAAAACAACCGAATCAAAAACCCCTAATTCAACAGAAACCTCAAAACCCATTACACCCCACCAATTCACCGCAGTACCCCAAAAACTAGCCAAAGACACAAGAACAAAACCCTTAAAATAACCAAAACTCAAACCCCCCAAAGCACTCAACAACAAGAAAGCCAAGCGAAATGAATAAGCATAAGACAAAATAAAACCCAAAACCAAAAGAGAATAAGAAGAAACCCTACCAAAATAACAAACCCCCGCAAACAAACCATGCTTCCCAAAATAAACACCCAAAAAAGGAAGACCACAAAGAGAAACCACCACTAAAACACCGAGAAACGGCAAAAAAGACCCCAAGTAACGAGAAAAATACACCCCTACAGAACTCTGGCTGCCCCCAGAAGAACACATCAAATCCCCCAAAATAATAAACAAACAACACTTACAAACCCCATGAGTAACAAGCTGCAACAAAGCCATCTCCGACTCCCCAAGAATAAAAAAAATTAAACACCAAGAAACATTTTTACACGTAGACAAAGCCACCACCTCCTTCAAATCACTGAAAAATAAAGCAGCAAGCCCACTAATAAATATAGTAACAAAGGATATCACAAAAACCCCCAAATAAACACCCTCTGACAACCCCCTACCAGCCGCATAACGAAAAAAAAACCAAACACCCGCAGTAACCAAAGTAGATGAATGAACCAAACAACTAACAGGAGTCGGAGCCCGCATAGCCTCAACCAACCAGGAAATAAATGGATAAGCAGCCCTCTTAGTCAAACCAACTAAAGAAAAAAAGAAAGCAGCCACTAAATCAGAAACACCCACCCAATTCTGAAAATGACCAACCAAAAAAAAAAGACTCACATCACCAAACCGAGAAGCAACCAAAACTACCAAAGAAGCACGCATACTCCGTAATTTAGCATAATATAAAACCAAAATAAACCTAACAAACCCCAAAAACTCCCAAAAAATTAACGAAGGCATCAAACTTTTAGTAAGAACAAGAAGACACATAACCTCCAAAAATCCAACCATCAAGTAATGCAAACCCTTGAGATCATCCTTACCACACCTATAATAATGAAAACAATACCATAAAGAAATGCTCCCACATAATAACAGCATATACATAAACCCCCAACTCACATCATCAAACAAAAAATCAAAAGAAAAATCACGAAACATAGAACCCACAATCGACACAGACCAATTCCAAGCAACATAAACACCACCCAACCAAACCCAAAAAAACCCCATAAAACAAGAAAAAACAAAAGCCATAAAAAAAATACCCAATATCATTCACTTGGTGGGCCAAAGCCCCACATTGTGGCCGAAACACAACCTCACTCTAATGACTACCAAACCAACATCTAACCCCAAATACACAAGGGAAATAAATCCATATTTGGCGCTTAAAACCAACCCATCAAACTTCTGGCACTCATGTAAAAGCAAGCATCCCTTCACCAAGAGAAAAAAATGACTTCAAATCAATTACAGGCAACCACCAACTACTTGCAAGAGGGTACAAACCGTCAGAAGGTCCTAAACCAACCCCATTATAAACTCTGGCACTCCTAATTCCGACTGACAAAACTCACTACTGAACCTACAACCCAGGGTACTACCATATACTAAGCCGGCAAACTAACGAAAAAAAGAATCCTTCTCACTACCAACTACACTAGACAACACAAAACCGAGCATCAATACCAAACAAAAAAGACAATAAGTAAACCCCTCAAAATAAGAACACAGATAATGTCTATAATCCGAATAACAAGAACCAGAACCAAAACCCGCACTAACAAAAAGGCAAAAAAAGAAAAAGAAGGCAGAAAATAAAAACTCCAAACCACCACCTAATAAGGGGATGGGATTGGGACTACGCAAGGAAACAAAAACAAATAACACATATATACCACCTATATAAACCAAACAAAATAACAACAGATACCAAGAAAATCCCAAAAACAAATACACATAACCCGAAACCCTAAACGCACCTAACAACAACAAAAAACAATAACTCACCGGATGCGTAACAAACGAGAAAGCCAGCAACCTTGTTAAATACAAACTAAGCAAACAACTACTAAATAGCAACATTCCCGCAACTAAACCAAACCCCGAAGCTCATATGGAACCCACCGAAGAGGCTTATAATCCGGAATAACCGACTCCACCACAATAGGCATATATGCATGACCAGCACCACACAATTCCGTACAGTAACCAACGTACACCCCAACCCGATCCATAAAAAAAACATTTTGATTAATACGCCCAGGAATAGCATCAACCTTCAACTCCAGCTCAGGAATAGAAAAAGAATGAATCACATCCGAAGAAGTGACAGCCAGCTGATAGAAATCATAGATATTCAGGCGAAGAGGCTTATCCACTAAATCCACAAAATCTCCCATTACCGAATCATAACCACACTCAAACCCGGCAACCTCATACCTCCAATACCACTGACGCCCTATAACCTTTATCACAGACTCAATAGGAACAGGCAAACCCTCTGCCAAACAAAACAGGTTAAGCAGACACAAATAACTAACCAAACCAGTAGGAATAAAAGTCCACGCTAACTCCACTGTATTCCTTTCTTTTCCAGAACTACTAAACCCATAATCACCAGTAACCTGCCACCCCATCATAAAAAAAACTCAAGCAGGTATAAAGGTACACAAAACCAAAAGATAAAGAGTCAAATTATCATAAATCATATTACCAACCATCATCGGACCTACATAATGAAGAAAATAAACCCCCCCACTAACTAACGCCCGGTTCCCCCAGCGTTACCATGTTACGACTTACCAAAACTAATAATCCTGGTTGACGGGCGGTGTGTACCCCGACTAAATCAAACATTCGATGCATCACCTCAACCTACACCTACTCCCGAGTCCTAAATACACACAAAATCTTCACCTCCATGCCTTTTACCAACGTAGCGAACAGACACCACCCCATTAGCAGCACATAGACCTGGCCTAAATTAACTGAAATTCACCTAAAGACGATAACCAAAGGTATTAAACCGGACGTACACTAACCCATATTAAAGGTGGTAAAGACATAAGTGGACCATCTTTTACACCACACGCTCCCCCGGGGGAGAATCATCGGCTGCCAAATTTTTTTAGTTCGTACTATGAAGTCACAAAATAAATAAGACTCAATACTAGGGTCTCTAATCCTATTCTTCCAATAGCCCTCAAAAGAAACTGTGAGAAAATAGAAAAAAAACTAAGATTCTACCCATTCAATTCCGCAATTACCCACAAACCATTTAAACCGACACGAAGGAAAGGCTAACAGAATAACCGCAGCTGCTGGCACTGTGAATTAACCACCTAAACCCCATATAGGGACTCGCTCAAGCTCCCGCTCAACAAACAAAATCCAACCACTAGTCCAAACAGACATCAATAACCAGTTATAAACAGCATAAACCAATACTATGTGGCACCCCTACAAAACCCTTCAATAACCAAAACTAAATTACTCACAAAGGTGTGGATCAACAAAGATCTCTTATGCCTTTGCAGAGCACAACCAAATACACACCCTAAACATAAACCGTGAACAATCCTTTCGTACTAGAACACAGCCTAAGCAGATAAGAACCGACCTGGCTTACACCGGTCTTAACTCAACTCATGAGGAACTACGGTCGAACAGACCAAACAAGAAAGCTACTGCGCCCCCCCATTCCCTCAAGCCAACATCGAGATGGCAACCAAGCAAATCAATATGATCTCTCCTTACTTATTACCTAGTTATCCCCGAGGTAACTCATCCCTACAATCCGCAGAGGATCAAAAAATACATGAAACATATACCCCCTCCCCAAGTAAAAAATAAATCCAAGCTCTCGGGGTCTTTCCGTCTTACTAAACATCTTTGGATTCTGCACCAAAAAACCAAATTCAAAAAAAATCCCCATCTAGACAAACAATCCCCCCTCTAATCAAACCTTTCAAACAATCCCTCAATTACAGGGCAACTAATTATGCTACCTTAGCACAGTCAAGATACTGCGGCCATTCACCATAAAAGCATTGGGCAGGCACTACCATCAAACCTTAATAATGGAAATGTTTTTAATAAACAGATCGAGGGAATCCGAGAAAAAAGAAGACTAATCAAACTACTTATTTCACCATACTTTATAACCATAACTAAATAGTTGTAAACCCAAACAAAGAAAATCAAATAAATAAGACTAGTTATAACACACCAAGAAAATCAAGGTACCCCCAACCCAGACCAAATCTAAGACAATAAACACCTCTTAACCTCCCCCTCATATCCAGACAAGAGGAATACAAATGAAAAAGGAAACAACAAACTAGTTATAGAACAGCACGAACTATTTATCACAACACCCCTCAACTCTAACAGCCAACAACCTGTAAGACACTCAGATCAAAGCAGGTTAGAAAGAAATCGCCATCCTTCGAGAAACCACCAAATAAGGAGAAAACCTCAATGAATCATGATGCAAAAGGTACAACACCTACTGACGAAAAACAAAAAAACAGCCCTCAAACCAATGGGGGCAGTGGGGGCAGTAACAAAAAATACACACCACAGCTTTACAAAAGCCACATTCTTAACTAAACTACACCCCCCTAGGAAGTCAACAAACCAGGATAATGCAAGTAAGAACTATGCGCCCCAACAGGATTAACTAAGACATTAAACACAACATGAGCCCCGCCCCACAAATTAATCACACGGTTACGCACCGCTAAAGACTCTCAAACAACATATATCAGAGTAAAACCACTAAACACGGAAAAAATACCACCAATCCTACACACCGTATTCACTCACTGAAAACAAGGCTCGTAAGAACACACGCGACGCGGAAGACCGTAAATACCTAAAAAATGCATTGGAAAAAAACAAAGATTGAAACCCAGCATTGACACACCCCAATGAGCCATTAATAAATACTTATTTAAGCTGTAGCCAGTAAAGACAGGCCACCACCAAATAACTGAAATAACCACAGTTCTAAAAGACCCCAACGACAGCACGTAATGAAAGTGAGCTATAACAAACCATGTATCATGAAACAGAGCGTCAATAACCGAAGCGGAAAGAACTATACCAGTAACCCCCCCTATAGTAAAAAGCACCACAAACCCAACTATCCACCACATAATCGGATCCCAAAAACGCTCACGAGTACCCGCAAGCATATAAAGCCACGAAAAAACCTTTATTCCGGTAGGAACCCCTATAATCATAGTGACCGAGCTAAAAAATACAGCAGTACCTAAATCTAGTCCAACCGTGAACATATGATGAGCTCAAACCACCCTCCCCAAGCAAACTATAGCAAACATGGCCAACACTAAACCACCGTAACCAAACAAAGAATCTTTACCGGTCAAAGTAGTACAAATATGACTAATCATACCAAACCCGGGCAAAATTAATACATATACTTCAGGATGCCCAAAAAACCAAAACATATGTTGAAATAACAACGGATCACCCCCCCCAGATGGATCAAAAAACACTGTACCAAATTTACGATCAAAAAGTAGCATAGTTATACCGGCCGCTAAAACGGGTAACGTGCCCAACAACAGAATCGAAGTAAACATATAAGCCCACACTATAATTGAATGACGCTCCAAAATCCGGCTATCCATCGCAGACCATATTGTACAAATAAATTTCAAGGACCCAAAAAGACTAGACAAACCAGCCAAATGAAGAGAAAACATCAAAAAATCAACACCCCACCCCCTATAATCACCCGAAGATAGCGGGGGATAAAAGGTCCAACCCACACCAGCTCCGCCATACATACTCAAGCTAAAACAAACGGCAGAAGGAACAAGCAACCAAACACTCAGCGCTTTCAAACGCGGTAAATTCAAATCAGATAAACCCAACAACAGGGGCAATAAATAATTACCAAACCCCCCGATAAGAACAGGCATTAAAAAGAAAAAAATCATAGCTATCCCATGACTTGTAACAATGTAATTGTAAACATCCGGAGAAACAATATTAAAATAAGGATCAAAGTAATTTACTCGTATAAGAAACCTAAGCCCTAAACCTAAAAACCCACCTCAAACCCCCAAAATCATATAAATAATACCTATACGCTTGTGATCCATTGTAAGGAGTCATATCGTAGACACGAGCAACAAACGACAAACATCATCACCCCCTGTTTTGAAGACAGATAGTCTAAATTTAACCTAGATTGTGCTAAGAGAACCGAAACACAGCCAAGAGTTAAAATCATCGTTAGCAGCGATAACACAACAGCCCCCCAACCTAGTAACCCCAACCCACATAACCCTTATTCACCTCAACACCAAACCCGACAGTCAAGATAAAAAGAAAAAAAATATAATACGGGAAATTCTTAAAAAGCAATCCCTCAAAAGGCATTTTCAACAACAAAGAAATCTCCAGATCAAAAATAACAAAGAAAACCAAAAGAAAAAAATAGGTATAACTAAAATAGCTCTCTACCACACCCTGAGACAGAAATCCGCACTCATACCCCCTCACTCATGAACGAAACCCATTAACAAACCCACAACCTGAATTTCAAAAAAAGCCATGAAAAAACAGAATTAAAGAGAGCAGGGCCCCAAACAAGACAAAACACACTAATAAAGCACGCACCATTGTAGAGTCCAAAAGACATCATCGGAGTAAGAATCCGAAGCTTTAACTCTTAAGCTACCCACAACTCCTGAGAGCAACAACCTACCGACGGAGATTAAATCCCACAACTACTATATCACAGTAGCCTGCATAGCAGCCCTATCAGCCAATTAGCTCAATAAAGAGACCACGAGCTCCCAAAGCTCACATCCTTATTAGACTACTGAATTGCTCCGTTCGGGGGCTTACAGCCTTCACAAGGTTAACAGCCTAACGATTTAATTACCATAATCTACCCGCACCCAGCCTAGACAACAATAAAAACAGAAAAAATCAATAACATAATTGAGTACTTCCACATAAACTCGACAAAATAATCATAACGCACTCGAGGAAGAGTAGCACGAGCCCAAATAAAAAAAACTACGTGAAACAAACCAACCCAAATAACAATCTCACCGCCAAAAAATAAAACCGAACCTAACCAGGAAAAAACAAACATTATGAGATACTCACAAGCAAAAAGGCAAGTAAATGGAACATTACAGTACTCAGTTCTCAGACCACTCACCAGCTCCCTCTCCGCCTCCGCGTAATCCAACGGGGTACGGTTACACTCACAAAGCATGCCAACTAATCACAAAACATAGCACACGGGCACAACTAGAGCCGTCCCCCAAAACTCCTCCAACAGTATAAAAGAACTATAACTGCCACACACTAAAGCACAAATTATAATTACACACATAAAGCAAGCTTCAAAAGTAACAGAACTAAACGCAGAACGCACACAGCTAATTAAAGCAAACTTGTTATAGGAACCCCAACCGACGCTTAATACACTGTAGCCCGTTAATCTAGTCACCAGAAGCAGCCATAAAAGCATCACCGAATTACAACCCCCATCATAGGACATACACACCGCCACACAATAACAACAGGCTAAAAAAAGCAGGAGGAAAACGCCTAACCAGCCAAACCAACTACGTACTTGAAACAACCCAACCTTAAACTTCACGATCAGCTTCAGCAAATCAGCAAACCTCTGAAACAAACCGAGAAATCCAACCTTTTTAGGGCCCTTACGAATCTGTGTATAACCTAAAATCTTACGCTCGCCTAGTATAAAAAAAGCCACAAAAAGCATTATAATTAAAAAAGCCAAAACCCTACTGGGAAGAATATACACGCCGGATAAAAAAACAAACACTACCCCCGATCTAGCCATCAGACACGGCCCCCGCTAGCATGACAAGCTATCATTCCACTAAACTAAGAACGGCCGACCAACGATAGAAACATTCACCGAATGCTTGCAGAGCACCCATCTTAACTTAAACTATATCGTTCCCCACACCAACCCAAAATAATTACCCCATGACGATAAGACCAAATCCCTCCTCCTACGTGTAAAATAGAAATTCTTAAATAAACTACCTCGCCATCACACCCGCAACTACAAAGAAATATTACCCCCCCACTCACAACGAGGAACCACAGTCCTCACTAAATACTTAATCAAATAAAATTGCTCGGAAACACTACAAAAAACCCAACCAAGAAAAATCAAAAACCCACAAGAGTAAATACAAAAGGAAACAAAAAGCTTATAAAAAATAACCAAAGAACAGGGGAAAGAAACCAAAAGAGCAATAAGAAAAAAACAACATCCAGACTCCAACACCCTCACTCCCTCAAGACGACTCAACAACAAAATCACCAATGAGGCCCACAAAAAATAAAACAAAAAAACATACAAAAGCAAATCCGGAGAAAGCTCGATAGACATTATAACAAAAGAAGCTCTTGAACTAATCATCGTATGACACCAATAATAAACCCAACCATAAGTATATAACCAGAAAAAGAAACCAATAAACAAAAATGTCAAGAAACAACAAACCTCAACCAAAAACAAACTTCAACCCCCCCTCAAAATAAAACCAAAAAAAAGAAAAGACCTCTTCAAAACCGTCGAAACACCCCATACAACCAACCAATTAGAATAAACCAAAACAACATAAACCCAACCCAAAAATGGAAATAAACCAAACTTCAAAAGTAAACCCGCGACAAAAAAAACCATAAGATCATCAAATAACAATCCCGAAACAATCAACGAAGAAGAAACCCCAGAAATCACAATATACCTAAAAAGACTTACCAACACACCCCTATCAGAATATAGAAAAAAAAACGGAATAAGGCTCAGGGAAGCCAACTCTAAAAACAACCAAAACATCAAAAGTTTATCACCAATAAATAAAGAAACAGAAAAACCAGCTAAACAAACCAACCCAAAAACACTCAAAAAAACCCCCCGCACCACAAACTCAAAAAGACCCTAATGCTCCTCAGAAAAGGAAAGAATCCTATAAACAATAAATCAATGCACCACCGCAACAAAGATCTCATAAAAAAACAACAAAGTTAGAAACAAAACTACCCAGTGCCTAACAAAGCACAAAACACCCATGGCATAGCCTCCTAACGCACCAGCGGATAATTTAACAAACGGACGCATCATCAAAACGACCGGACGAACAACATAACTTAAAGTCTCAGCCAGGCAAACAAACGGAGCTATCCAGACAGGGGTACCGAGTGGAACAAAACAAGAAACAAACCGGCTCAAACCGCCATCTAACACACGAGAAAAAAAAAGGCCGCAAAACAGGGGACTCACGATAAGAAAAATAAATAAGATAAACCCGCCCATACCGTAAAAATACGGTAAACGTAGGCCCATAAACCCTATAAATAAAAGAAACAAGGATAAACGATAAGAAAGATCGCACAACCCACCCGTAAACATAGAAGAAAAGTAATCAAACACGCCGGATAAACGAGAAACTAACATAGGAGAAGACGAAAAACGTATTATGTGAGCATGAATCACGCAGTTTACTAGATTAACTTACCTCTCCTCCCGCCACACAGAGGTATCCCCAGCTCTTCAAACTAGTGCTTTAATAACATTAAGCTAGGAGGGATGCGACTAACCTGCTACAGCTAACATCTAATTACCCCCACAACCAAAGCGTGAAATGCTAAAATTACACCAAGCTATAGTGACAACCTAAACAACTAGAAACAGAGTAAACCTTCAAACAACTAGAAACCACAGAGAAGCCACACCTGAGCCCGCATATCGGCCGCCATAATTTATATCCCAATGTCGCGTCAAGACAACGGCCATTAAAAACAAAGGAACCAATCCCCCAAAAAACAAATTTAAAAAGAGAACAACACCGAACAATACCCTCTTCGTAAAAGCTTCACCCAAAAAAAGAACTTCACAAAAAAACTGAACAGTCACAGGGAGAGAGCAAACAGTACACAGACAAAACCTAGCTAATATACGCAAAAATAATCTACCCGAGACAGCCCTCTTCAACAGAAACAATTTACGGGTACCACAAACCTCATAGGACAACCACAAGAACAAAAAAGTCACCCCCGCCGATATACCGTGGCCCAAACAATAAATAAACGAAACACCACCTAATAGATGATCCCCAACACACAAACAACCAACAGCTATCAAAATATGGCATAAACTCATAAAGGCAAGCCAACGCTTGCCATCCAACTCACGTGAAGCCCTAAAAAAAAACAAAAAAGCAAAAAAAAAGCAGAGAAGAATATAATAAGGAGAAAAAACTAAATTAGGCAGAACCTCTCTACAAAACCGACAAACACCCAAAACACCCAACTTCATAATATAGCCACTCAAACAAACCGAAACAGGTCTACTAGCCTCTGCATGAACAATCGGCAACCAAACATGAAACGGAAACAAAGGAATCTTCGTTATAAACATAACAGAAAGAACCACACTAGAAACTAGGCCAACAGCAGAGACAGACCCCCACACACGCAAATCAAATCTACCAGCATCCACAGCCAAATAACAAAAACAAAGCAACATTGGAAGACTAGTAAAAACCACATACCCCAAAAAATACCAAGAAGCAATATAACGCTCAGAGTAAGGAGATTCAAGAACAAGCAAAACCAAAAGAGGAACTATTGACATCTCATAGAATATCCAAAACCAAACCACATTAACACAACAATAACAAAGCAAAGAAGAAACCAAGCTCAACCCAATCATAAAACCAGAAACAAATTTAATCCCCTCCCATCAAAAAAGAAGAGAGATACACAAAAGAACCGACAATAAAACTAAATAAAACCCCACCATATCAAAACAAAAAACACCACCAAAAACTAAACAAACACCCACAAATAACCTCTGCAAGAAAAGAAAGTGATAAACAACAAGCCATAACGACCCAATAAACACAAAACCTACCAACCCACTATATCAACTAACTCTCTTGAATCTCATAGCCGAGTCAACACAACCAACCCAAGCATAACCTCAACAGTAAAAATCACCATCAAAGCTATAAGAAAAATATAAGTCTCTCCCCGCTGAGACAGCATAGTAATAAAAAGCAATAAAACGTTAAGTTTCTCAACAACAATCAAGCAATTTAATAGACGAGAAACAGATAAAAAAAACCTACACAACACAATAAGAACCCCTAAAATCAATAGTAACCGAAACACCCCCCAAATCTAACCCATCAATCGCAAAGGAAACCCACCAGAATAAGGAACAAGCCACAGCCCCTTAAACCTCATTAAAAAAAGAATTATCAATACAGAAGAAGTCTTCCTAACAACCACAAAAGGAAACTCCGGATGACACGCCCCCAAGTACCTCAAAAGGAAAAACACAGAACAACTAGACCAAAAAATAAACTGACGACCAATACTATACGCACAAGACCTATTAAATGTAGGCAATCACATAAGAAAAAGAAAAACCAACACCAACACTAGACCCCCAACCTTAGATTCCACAGAACGAAGCATCGCATAAAAAGCCAAAAAATATCACTCGGGCTTAATAGACACAGGAGTAACCATAGGATCCGCCTGAATATACCTCTCTACACCCAACACATAATCCGGAGAAACAAGCAATAAAACCCCCAACAAAAACAACAAACAAACAAGAACCAACCCATCCTTCACAGTAAAATAAGAATGAAACAAAACCACATCCCTATAACCCCCAGACACAGACAACGGATTATTCGAACCCGAACTATGCAAATAAAAAAGATGAGCCACCCTAAGACCCATAATAACAAATGCCAAACATACATGAGCCGAAAAAACACGGACTAAAGTAACATTAGTCACGCCAAAGCCCCCCACAATAAAATTATACAAACTACCACCAACCACAGGAATCCTCTGAAGTATCGAAGTCAAAACCGTAGCAGCCCAATAAGACATTTGATGTCAAGGAAGAATATACCCCAAAAAGGCCTCAACCATCATCAAAATATATAAAATAAAACCCACGTTCCTTACACCTAACTTAGAATAACTCGAATAATAAAAAGAACGACCCATATGAACTAAGAATAGGACAAAAATAAAAGTAACACCTCAAACATGTAAATAACGAACAAACCAAATAAACAAATCCTCCCCCACAAACCCCAAAACACAACCAAACCTCATCCCAACATCAGCAACATACAAAAGAGACAAAACTACACCAGATATAACTTGTAAAACCAAAAAAACCCTAATCATAAAACCACCACACCACAAATAACTCAAAGACAAATTAGTAGGAAGATCAACCACATTAGACCGAGCAATAGACAACATCAAACAAAATTCCCCCGTCAAAAACAGATTCCCCGATACCACAAATCGATAGTTTACTAAATAATAACCTACAAGAGAACTAACCCCCACCCCTCACAACTCTAGAAAGACCTAATAATAAATTAACAAATAAACCCATAACCAAACATAATCCACAAAATGCCAATACCAAACCACCAACCTACCATAATAATAATACTCCTCAGGACCAATAATCAACAAAAACAGCATAGCTAACAAACCCACAACAACATGGATAAAATGAAGTCCCACAGTAATATAAGAAGCCCTAAAATACGGGCAATAAAGAGAATCAGTTCCAGAACCATAAAACTCCCACACCTGAACAAGAATAAAAAGAAAACCCAAAACCATAGACAAATAAAGAAACAAACGACCTGAATACAACCCATACGAATGATGATAAACCGTTATAGTCACAGAGGAAGTCAACAACAAAAAACAAGAGACAAAAGGAAGCTCAAACCCATTTGCTAACGCACCAACCCCAGACTCCTCACCCCATATAACCCTCACAAACAAACTAGCAAAAAGAATAACCTCACCCATAAGAAAAAGCCAAAAGGCAGAAGTATGACGCTGTAAACGCTGCAACACCACCTCTCGAACAGAAACAACAACAAGAAAAAAACTTAGAACAAAAAAAACCACCGGCCACATAACAAACCAATAAAAAAAATTCACAACCCCCATAAATATACCCCACGCCGCCTGAAACGGTAATCAACTCAT